TACACAGTGGCATTTTGAGACACTATATATACACAACACATATCGCAACTTGTTAAGTACGTCAATCGAGCCTTTCATGGTTTTGGGGTTTGACATGAATTGTTAAGGTGATCGGGGCGTAAGGGGGTAGGGGGGTTTGTCGCGCGGAAACTTTCTCCTAATTTAGTTAAAAGGGGGGGTAATAATAGGAGTAATAGGGTTAAGTACGAATATGTTATGTACTTGATAACAGTTATGCAAGTCTTCTGTCAATGGTGATGAAGTACTCCATAATTAGTAGTTTCTAGCAAGAAAATGTTCAACCTTGGCGAGTAACATTAGGAGGGAATCGCCAAATGCCAAATGAAAGATACCCGAAAAAAAAAAACCCCATGCCTTGTGATAGGAACGCTCGGCATGCGGGGTTAATGAGGAGTATGGTCGCCACCATTAACTTATGCAAGGTTAAACCACTGAATGGGTAAATATAAATGTATGGCCCTGAAATAGGAACCAAATGCCAGGAATAGTTCATTCTGTGAAACCCCCACAATTTGTGCCCGTGATCTTATCATGGATGTTGTACAATTATTTAGATTGGTTGGTGGTCTCTTACCAACCAAATACCAAAAGTTGATATATAATTTATTTTATCCCGAGAAAGTGTTGTTGTTGCAATTATTAGGGAATTATCATTTTATGTTTAAATGAATAAATGATGAATGATGGTAATTCTTTATATAATAAATATTTTAATTTACTTGTTTGTTAGTAAGATTATTTTTATTATTCTTGTTAGTTTTAGTTAACTTATAAGTAAACTTATACTTGTTTCTGGATTTCATTGACTTATTAGTGATGAGCAATATAATTTCTTAAATCATCCTAGAATGGGGATTATACATAATATGTATATATAACATATATATATGTAATATTATACATATAATGTATATAAAACATATACCTATGTAATATTATACATATAATGTATATACACCATACATGGATACACCACCATATAAGTGATTAAATAACGATTAAGTAGGACTAAGGGTATAACATAGTGTATATTTGACAAGATCTTTTTGACTATCCAATATAATTGAACATAATAGGTTAATAGACATTTGCCTTTGGCAGAAAATAGTTTAGTTTAGAATTCTAGCTTTGGGAGTTAGAGGTGGAAGTTAAAATCTTTCTTTTCTGGGCCTCAGGGGGGATTTTAACCTCCAATCTTCGGATTACAAAACCGGTGCTTTGATTTAAGCTACTGGGGCAGTTTCATTCAAGGGCTTTATTCTCCACCCATCCTGCTAAAGGTGCAAGGACTAGGAAAAGTATAAAATATAGGGCTGAGGCTACTTGGCCAATAATAATGAATGGGTGTTCTACTGGTATTCCCCCGATTCAGGTAAGAATAATGACGTCTGCTACAAGGGTTCAGAACAAGAATTGGGTGATAGGTCGGAATGTTAGTCCTCGTTGCTTTGAGGTGTGTAGAATGGGGACTACTATTAATACTAGAATAGAGAACAGGAGGGCTAAGACTCCCCCTAGTTTGTTAGGGATTGATCGTAAAATAGCATAGGCAAATAGGAAATATCATTCTGGTTTAATGTGGGGAGGTGTGACTATTGGGTTTGCGGGGGTGAAGTTGTCTGGGTCTCCTAAGAGGTTGGGGGAGAAAAGGGCTAGTGATGTTAAGGCTAGAAGCATTACTGCAAACCCTAGGAGGTCTTTATACGAGAAGTAGGGGTGGAAAGAAATTTTGTCTGCGTCGGAGTTTAGTCCTGCTGGGTTATTAGATCCTGTCTCGTGAAGGAAAAGAAGGTGGAGGATAGTGGCTCCAGCAATAACAAAGGGGAAAAGGAAGTGGAATGCAAAGAATCGGGTTAGGGTGGCATTATCAACTGAGAATCCCCCTCAGATTCATTGAACTAGCATGTTTCCTACATAGGGAACGGCAGACATAAGGTTAGTAATAACTGTTGCTCCTCAGAAGGATATTTGCCCTCAAGGAAGGACGTATCCTACGAAAGCGGTCATTATAACAAGCAGAAGGAGGACAACCCCAATGTTTCAAGTTTCTTTGTAGAGGTATGAGCCATAGTAGAGTCCTCGGGCGATGTGTGCATAGATGCAAATAAAAAAGAATGAGGCTCCGTTGGCGTGCATGTTTCGGATCAGTCATCCGTAGTTTACATCTCGGCAGATGTGGGTTACAGATGAGAAGGCAGTTGCAATGTCTGAGGTATAGTGCATAGCTAGGAATAATCCAGTTAAAATTTGTGTAGCAAGGCATAGTCCGAGAAGTGATCCAAAGTTTCATCAGGCTGAAATATTTGAGGGAGCAGGAAGGTCAACTAGTGCGTCGTTGGCGATTTTGAGGAGAGGGTGAGTTTTTCGTAGGCTTGCCATTAGGTTTCTGTAGTTGAATAACAACGGTGGTTTTTCAAGTCATTAGTCTCGGTTAAAGTCCGTGTAGAAATTATGTTGTTTTTTGCATTCATATATTTAGTAGGGTTCGTTTTGGGAATAATGGGTGTGGCTTCTAATCCTTCTCCTTATTATGCAGCTTTAGGGTTAGTGCTGTGTTCTGGTTCTGCTTGTGCTTTTCTGGCTGTGTGTGGCTCTGGGTTTCTGGCTTTAGCCTTGTTTTTAATCTACCTAGGAGGGATGTTAGTAGTATTCGGGTACACTACCGCCTTGGCGGCTGATCCCCACCCTCAGACTTGAGGCGACGTTTCTGTGCTTGAGCAGTTTGTGCTTTGTTTTATGGTGGTGTTGGTGGGGTTTTTGTATGTTGCTCCTTTAGTTGTTGATTGAACAGGGGGCGTTTTGAGTGGTTGTAAGGAGCTTTTGATAGTTCGAGCTGAGGTTGGGGGAGTGGCTATGCTGTATTCTGTTGTGGGGCCAGTTTTATTGTTGTGTGCTTGGGCTTTGTTGTTGACGTTATTTGTTGTCCTTGAGTTAACTCGAGGCCACAATCGAGGGCCACTTCGGGCAGTTTAGTATATTGCTAGGAGTGTTGCTAGAGTGGCTGTGGCAAGGAAAATAGTAAGATAGGTTTTGATCATTCCCTGTTGGGCGTCGCTGGTCAGAGTGGATATTTTTAGTTGAAGGGATGAAAGTCCTTTGGGGCCTGCTTTTTCAAACCAGGTTTGATCAACTATCTGGTTAGCCATAGTTTGTCCTAGGTTTAGGGTGAGCTTAGGAATTAGTCGATGTACTGTAGCAGGGAAGTAGCCTAGTATGTTGGAGAAGTTGTGTAGGTTAATAGTAGGGGTTGTTTTGAATTGTTTTGAGGTTAGGCTGGCTAGTTCAATGGCTGTAAAAAGTCCGATAATTGTAACTGCTAGGGCAGCCATTTTTAGAGAAAGTGGCATAGTTATAATGGGGGTTTTGGTAGGGAGGGCATTAGAAGTAAGGATTAGTCCGGCTACAATGCTACCTCAGGCTAGTCGTTTAATGGGGTTGATAACTGCGGGGTCGTTTTCGTTGATTGGGGAGAGGGGTAAAAATCGGGGGGTGCCTATAGCCACAAAGAAGACTACTCGGAAGCTGTAAACGGCGGTGAAGGAGGTAGCAATTAAAGTTAAGATTAGGGCTCAGGCGTTGAGGTATGAGGTGTTAAGGGCTTCAATAATAGCGTCTTTAGAAAAGAACCCTGCTAAGAAAGGGGTTCCTGTGAGGGCTAGGCTTCCGATCGTTAAGCAGGTAGAAGTGAAAGGGGCGAGGTTTTGTATTCCTCCTATCTTACGAATGTCTTGTTCATCGTTTAGGCTGTGAATAATTGACCCCGAGCAGAGGAAAAGTATTGCTTTAAAGAAAGCGTGTGTACAGATGTGGAAGAATGCTAGTTGAGGTTGATTGAGCCCGATAGTTACTATCATAAGTCCGAGTTGGCTTGAGGTAGAAAATGCAACGATTTTTTTGATGTCATTTTGGGTTAGAGCGCAGGTTGCGGTAAATAGTGTAGTAAGTGCACCTAGGCAGAGGCAGATGGTGAGGGCTGTGTTGTTTGTTTGTGTAAGGGGGTGCAGCCGAATTAATAGAAAAATTCCCGCAACTACTATAGTACTTGAGTGAAGTAGGGCTGAGACAGGGGTTGGGCCTTCTATTGCCGAGGGAAGCCAGGGGTGCAGTCCAAATTGTGCTGATTTTCCAGTGGCAGCAATAATTAGTCCTATTAGGGGTAGGGTTATGTCCGTATCATGGGAGAGAGAAAAAATTTGTTGCATTTCTCAGGAGTTTAAGTTTATAGCAAATCATGCTATGGCTATGATAAGGCCAATGTCGCCTACTCGGTTGTAGATGACGGCTTGTAGGGCTGCGGTGTTGGCATCTGCCCGTCCGTATCATCAGCCAATCAGTAAAAATGATATGATACCGACTCCTTCTCAGCCGATGAAGATTTGGAATATATTGTTGGCTGTGACAAGAATAATTATAGCAATAAGGAACATTAATAAGTATTTGAAAAATCGGTTTATATATGGATCTTCATGTATATACCATGAGGCAAATTCTAAAATTGATCAAGTTACGTATAAGGCAATAGGGGTGAAAATAATAGAGTACGAATCAAATTTTAGACTGATGCTAATGTTAAATGTTGAGGTATTTATTCAATGTCAGGTTGTGACAATGGTCTCTATTCCCTGGTCTAGGAAGATAAATAGAGGGAGGAGGCTAATGAAAAATGATGTGCTGACTGCAGTTTTAACGTAGGATGTGGCTCATTGAGAGTCTTTAGTGCTTGGTGTAAGGGTAGTAAGAATCGGGTAGGCCAGTAGAATAAAAATTAAGGTGAGGGAGGAGGAGAAAATAAGGGTGGTTTGCATAGCTTCTGCTTGGGTTGCACCAAGAGTTTCTGGTTCCTAAGACCAACGGATGACTATTATCCTTCAGAAGCCGAGGGAGCCACGGACTCTAACCGTGGTGTTAAAGATTAGCAGTCTCTAGTGTAAGCAAACCTCTCTCGGCGGATAAGGGGAGTTGAACCCCTGTTTTTGGAATCACAATCCAACGTTTTGGTTAAACTATATCTGCAGTAGAATCAACCTCACATGAATTCAGGTTTAAAGATCAAAAGGATGACGGGGGCGAGATGTAGGGCGATCAGTAGGTGTTCTCGTGTATGGTAGGGAGTTAGTCCGATGATGTGGGCTGGAGTAGGGCCGCGTTGGGTTATAAGGAATATATATAGTGAATATCCGGCAGTAATTAAGGTGCCTGTTCCTGTTAGGATTAAAGTTCAAGGGGATCAATTAAATAGTGTTGTGATAATTATAATTTCTCCTATTAGATTGGGCAGAGGGGGGAGTGCTAAATTAGCAAGGTTAGCAATGAATCACCATGTAGCTGTTAGAGGGAATAGTATTTGGAGGCCTCGTGCTAGTACTATAGTTCGGCTGTGTGTTCGTTCGTAGGCAGTATTGGCCAGGCAGAAAAGGGCTGAAGAGACCAGTCCGTGGGCGATCATAAGAATAATTGCTCCGGTCAATCCTCAGGGGGTTTGAATTAAAATGCCCCCTGCTACTAGCCCCATGTGGCTAACAGATGAATAGGCAATTAGAGACTTGAGGTCTGTTTGACGTAAGCAGATGGAGCCTGTTATAATTACTCCTCAAAGGGCTAGTACAATAAAAGGGTAGGCTATTTCTTTAGTTAGAGGGTCTAGAATAGAGGTTAAACGAATTAGTCCGTAGCCTCCTAGTTTTAATAGAACAGCTGCTAGAACTATTGACCCTGCGATGGGTGCTTCTACGTGTGCTTTGGGTAATCAAAGGTGAATGCCGTATAGTGGTATTTTTACTAGGAATGCTAAGAGGCACCCTGCTCATCAAATTTTATCTCCTCATGAGGTAAGTGTAAAGGCTTCGTTGAAGTTGAGCGTGAGTATAGATAGACTGCCTGTGGAGGCTTGAAGACTAAGGAGGGCAACAAGGAGGGGAAGAGAGCCTGCTAGTGTGTAGAACAAAAAATAAGTGCCTGCGTTGAGGCGTTCTGCTTGGTTTCCTCAGCGGGTAATAATAATTAATGTGGGGACAAGGGTTGCTTCAAATATTACGTAAAATATGATAATTTCTGTTGCCCCAAAAGCTAGGATTAAAAAAGCTTGTAGTGAGGCAAGAAGTGAAATATAGGTGCGTTGACGGTAAATTGGTTCTGTTCGTGTATGGTTTTGGCTGGCTAGGATTATCAGTGGGAGAAGTCAACATGAAAGGACTAGTAGGGGGGCGGATAGGGGGTCGATGGCTATATAGAAGTTTGGGAGGGTTCATCCTGTTTCTGTTGTTCAGTGAAGTCATGATAGGCTTAATAGTGCAATAATTAGGCTGTGGGTTGTGGAAGCTGATCATAGTCATTTTTTAGGGGTAAGCCAGATAGTGGGGAATAGTATGATTGTTGGGATTAGGATTTTTAGCATTGTAGGATATTTAGGGCTTGAATTTGGTCAGATCCGTGAGTGCGGGAGGCTGCAACAAGAATAGCGAGACCAGTGCTAGCTTCACAGGCTGAAAAAGCTAGGAGAATAAGAGGGACAGCTGAAAAATTTGCTGATTCTGTTATTAGGGTTCATAGGGAGAGGGCCATGAAAAGTGAGAGTATTATTCCTTCTAGGCATAGGAGTGCGGAGAGAAGGTGGGTTCGGCGGAGGGCTAAACCTACAAGTCCTAGTGTAAACGATGCACAGAAGCTAAGGAAGGCTATAGTCATAAGGGAGTTATGGGTTTTAACCATATTTTTCTGAGCCGAAATCAGAGGTCTTAAATTGGACTAACTCCCTATTCAGCTCATTCGAGCCCTCCTTGAAGTCATTCATATACTAGTCCAAGTGTTAGAAGAATCAATACTCCAGTTGCTAGTGAAAATGTTTGGACAGGGTTAAGAAGTTGGTTGGCTCATGGAAGGGGGAGTAATAAGGCAATTTCTAGGTCGAAGAGGAGAAAGAGAATGGCGACTAGGAAAAATCGGAGGGAAAAAGGAAGGCGTGCTGATCCTAGTGGGTCAAACCCGCATTCGTAAGGGGAGAGTTTTTCTGCGTCTGGGTTTATTTGGGGAAGTCAAAATGATACAATGACTAAGATGCATGATAGAAGGGTTGTGATTATAATAATTGATGTGAGTAGGCTCATTATCTTTCCTTGGAGTTTAACCAAGTCTAGGTGGTTGGAAGCCACCTGTACTGTCTTTTATACTAGAAAGATTATGATCCTCATCAGTAGATAGAGACATATAGGAAAAGTCAGACTACGTCAACGAAATGTCAGTATCAAGCAGCTGCTTCGAATCCAAAATGGTGGCTTGAGGTAAAGTGGTAGAGAATTTGTCGAATAAGGCAGACAGCTAGAAAGGTTGACCCGATAATGACGTGGAGGCCATGGAATCCTGTGGCTACAAAGAATGTTGATCCGTACACTCCGTCTGCGATGGTAAATGGGGCTTCGTAATATTCGAGGCCTTGGAGGAATGTGAAGTAGAATCCTAGAAGAATGGTTAAAGTGAGGGACTGAGTAGCTTGTTTTCGTTCTCCTTCTATTAGGCTGTGGTGGGCTCAAGTAACGGTTACACCTGAAGCTAAAAGGACCGCGGTATTTAAAAGTGGGACTTCAAAGGGGTCCAGTGTTGTAATTCCTGTGGGAGGTCAGCATCCGCCGAGTTCTGGTGTAGGGGCTAGACTTGAGTGGTAGAAAGCTCAGAAAAACCCTGCAAAAAAGAATACTTCTGATGTGATAAAAAGAATTATTCCGTAGCGTAATCCTTTTTGGACGGGGGGTGTATGATGTCCTTGAAAGGTGCCCTCTCGTACGACGTCTCGTCACCATTGATACATGGTTAACAGAGTTAAGATTAAGCCTAGGGTTATTAGGGTAGTAGAGTGGTAATGGAATCAAATTGCAGTGCCTGATGTAATTAAAAGGGCCCCTACGGCTCCAGTGAGCGGTCAGGGGCTTGGGTCAACCATATGGAATGCATGTGCTTGGTGGGCCATTAGACGTTTTCTTGTAGGTAGAGGCTTATAAGGAGAACAAAGACGTATGCTTGGATCATGGCTACAGCCACTTCAAGGACTGTAAGAAGGAATAACACTGAGGCTGTAAGAATGGCTACGGGCGGCATAAGAGGAAGGAGAACAAAGACTGCTGTAGAAATAAGTTGAATTAGAAGGTGTCCGGCTGTTAAATTGGCTGTTAGTCGTACTCCAAGGGCAAGGGGTCGAATAAATAGGCTAATTGTTTCGATAATAATTAAAACCGGGATTAGAGGAACAGGGGTGCCTTCTGGGAGAAGGTGTCCGAGTGCGTGTGTAGGTTGATTGCGCATGCCTGTGAGTACTGTAGCTAGTCAAAGAGGTACGGCAAGGCCTATGTTAAGGGAGAGTTGGGTTGTGGGGGTGAATGTATAGGGAAGGAGGCCAAAAATATTGATTAGAAGTAGAAAGGTCATTAGAGATGTCAGGATTAAAGCTCACTTATGTCCTGCAGGGTTGATGGGTGTTAAGAGTTGATTAGAAAAGCGGTTGAAGAATCATCCTTGCAGTGTGATAAGTCGATTGTTTAGTCATCGGGATGAGGGTGTTGGCACAAAAATTCATGGAAGTACGATTGCTACGGCTATAAGGGGAAGGCCTATAAGAACAGGGCTTTCAAATTGGTCGAAGAAGTTTAGTACCATGGTCAGTTTCAAGGTTCAGGGGTAGCTTTTTCAGCTCCTATAGTATTAGGTTCATTATTAAAAGTGTGTGCTATTACTTTGGGTGGAATGACTGTTAAGAAAACTAGTCAGGTGAAGATAAAAATAGCGAATCAGGGCGCGGGATTTAATTGAGGCATGTCACTAAAGGTGGTTGGGGGCCACCAATCTTCAGCTTAAAAGGCTGATGCTATGCCCAGTTTAGCTTTTTAGTGAGGCGTCTTCAAGTATTTTTGAGGATCAGTTCTCAAAATGTTCAAGGGGAACAGCTTCTACTACAATAGGCATAAAACTGTGATTTGCACCACAGATTTCAGAGCACTGTCCGTAGAATACACCTGGTCGAGAGGTAATAAAGGCAGTTTGATTAAGTCGCCCGGGCACAGCGTCTATTTTAACTCCGAGAGCTGGGACAGCTCATGAGTGGAGGACATCTTCTGCTGTGACGAGGACTCGAACCGGCGATTCCATAGGAACTACTATTCGATGGTCTGCTTCTAGTAAGCGGAATTGGCCGGGTGTCAAATCTTGTGTAGGTACTATGTAAGAGTCAAATCCAAGGTCGTTGTAGTCTGTGTATTCGTAGCTTCAGTATCATTGGTGTCCGATAGCCTTAACGGTAAGGTGGGGGTTATTAATTTCATCTATGAGGTAGAGAATACGAAGAGATGGAAGTGCAATTATGATTAGGATGACAGCTGGGAGAATAGTTCATACGATTTCAATTTCTTGTGAGTCGAGGATATATTTATTAGTTAGTTTAGTGGAAACTATACAAACAATAATGTAAAGGACCAGCGTACTAATTAAGAATACAATTATTAGGGCATGGTCGTGGAAGTGTAAAAGCTCTTCTATAACAGGGGAGGCCGCGTCTTGCAATCCTAATTGTGCGGGATGTGCCATTAAACTCTGTTAAGACACGCGGGGGTTTAACCCACAATTTTGCCTTGACAAGGCAAGGTAATAGTTTTACTAGTGTCCTATAAAAGAAAGTGGCAGAGTGGTAATGTAGTTGGCTTGAAACCATCTTACGGGGGTTCAATTCCCTCCTTTCTCGTTATTTAGCTTGGACTTGAACAAATGCTGGCTCTTCAAAGGTGTGATATGGTGGTGGGCAGCCGTGAAGTCACTCTACATTTGTCATAGTTAGTTCAACTGATGCAACTTCTCGTTTAGCAGCAAATGCTTCCCAAATAATGAATAGGAACATAATTACAGCTACTAGCGAGATTAGAGACCCGATTGAGGATACTGTGTTTCAGAGTGTGTAGGCGTCGGGGTAGTCTGAATATCGTCGTGGTATTCCTGCAAGACCTAGGAAGTGTTGTGGGAAGAAGGTGACATTAACTCCGAGGAATATAACTGCAAAGTGGATCTTAGTTCAGGTGCTGTGGAGGGTGTAGCCTGTAAATAGAGGGAATCAGTGAACGAATGCAGCTATGATAGCAAATACGGCCCCCATTGATAAAACATAGTGGAAGTGTGCTACTACGTAATATGTGTCGTGAAGGACAATATCAAGGGATGAGTTAGAGAGAACAATTCCGGTAAGTCCCCCTACTGTAAATAGGAAAATGAAACCTAAGGCTCAGAGTAGTGGGGTTTCCCATTTAATTGATCCTCCGTGCAGGGTAGCAAGTCAGCTAAACACTTTTACACCTGTTGGGATGGCAATGATTATAGTTGCTGATGTAAAGTAAGCTCGGGTGTCTACATCCATTCCCACCGTGAATATGTGGTGGGCTCAGACGATAAAGCCTAGGAGTCCGATGGCTATTATAGCTCACACCATGCCTATGTAGCCGAATGGTTCTTTTTTCCCTGCATAATAGGCTACGATATGAGAGATCATGCCAAATCCTGGGAGAATCAGAATATAAACTTCGGGGTGGCCAAAGAATCAGAAAAGATGTTGGTAGAGGATGGGGTCTCCGCCCCCTGCAGGGTCAAAGAATGTTGTATTGAGATTACGGTCAGTAAGAAGCATGGTAATTCCGGCAGCCAGCACAGGGAGTGATAGGAGAAGAAGAACGGCTGTTACAAGGACTGATCACACAAATAAGGGTGTTTGATACTGAGAGATTGCAGGGGGTTTCATGTTAATAATTGTAGTAATAAAGTTGATAGCCCCAAGAATAGAGGAGATCCCAGCGAGGTGAAGGGAGAAAATAGTTAGGTCTACGGATGCTCCTGCGTGAGCTAGATTTCCGGAGAGAGGGGGGTATACTGTTCATCCTGTTCCTGCTCCTGACTCTACAGCCGAGGAGGCTAAGAGAAGAAGGAAAGATGGGGGGAGTAGTCAGAAGCTTATATTATTTATTCGGGGGAATGCTATGTCTGGTGCCCCAATCATTAGGGGTACTAATCAGTTGCCAAAACCTCCGATTAGGATTGGCATTACTATAAAGAAAATTATTACGAAGGCATGTGCAGTAACGATGACATTGTAGACCTGGTCGTCCCCTATCAGGGCCCCAGGTTGACTAAGTTCTGCTCGGATTAGGAGGCTCAGAGCAGTCCCCACTATCCCGGCTCAGGCACCAAAAATCAGGTATAGGGTGCCAATATCTTTATGATTAGTTGAGAAAAATCAACGTGTGATTGCCACAGGTAGGATGGCTGAAGGTTTAAGCGGCGGATTGTAGCTCCGAGGATAGAGGTTTAATTCCTCTTTCTACCACAAGCTCTGTGGTGAAGTTCATGTTAGATTGCAAATCTAAAGACGCAGGTTGACGCCGGCCGGGGCTTTCCCCGCCTTTCCCCCCCCGCGGCGGGGAAAGTAGATGGATGCTCGCTGGTTAGGGCGTTTAGCTGTTAACTAAGAGTTTGTAGGATCGAGGCCTTCCCATCTAGAAAGGCTTTAGCTTAATTAAAGTGTCTGGGTTGCATTCAGAAGATGTGGGATAAAGTCCTGCAAGTCTTATCAGGGATTAGGAGATTTTCACTCCTATTGGGGGCTTTGAAGGCCCATGGTTTAGTCTTATCCTAAATCCCTAAAATAAGAGCAGAAGGGCAGTTGGGGCTAGGGGGAGAAGGCAGGTTGCAGAAATAGTGGTAAAGGCTAGGGGTAGGGAGGTGCTTTTTTTAAATGTTCGTCAGGGGGTGGTAGACAAGGTCATGTGTGGGGCAACAGTGAGGGCTATAGCATAAGTTAGTCGTAGGTAAAAATAGAGGCTGAGGAGTGCCCCTAAAGCTGAGATTGTTGCTGTAATAAAGAATAGTTGTATTGTGAGTTCTTGCAAGATGAATCATTTAGGCATGAATCCCGTTAGAGGGGGGAGGCCTCCTAGTGAGAGAAGTACAAGTGAAGCTAGTGCTGAGAGAGCTGGGGCTTTTACTCATGCTGTGGCTATTGTGGCAATGTTTGTTGCTTTTACTTTGTTGAGGGTTAAGAAGGCCGCTGACGTTATTGCAAAGTAGGTTAGAAGAGCTAAGATTGATATTTTTGGGGCCATTTGAATAACTAGCACTATTCAGCCCAGGTGTGCAATTGATGAGTAGGCTAAGATTTTTCGTACTTGGGTTTGATTAAGGCCTCCTCAGCCTCCAATGAGGATTGATGTTATTCCTAGGGCTGTTAATATTAGAGAGTGGGAGTCGTGGGTTACCCGAAACATTAAAAGGAAGGGTGCTAGTTTTTGTCAAGTGGACAGGAGAAGTCCTGTGGTGAGTGAAATTCCCTGAAGAACTTCAGGGAGTCAGAAGTGCAGGGGAGCGAGGCCTATCTTAAGGGCAAGGGCTATAATTGCTAAATTAGTGGCAATTGGATCTGCTATAAAGGTGGCATTTCAAGTTCCTGTTTTTCAGGCATTGATTGTGCAGGCAAACAGGAATATGGCTGATGCAGTAGCTTGGGTGAGGAAATATTTAGTTGTTGCTTCTACAGCCCGGGGGTGGTGTTGTTGGGCTATTAGTGGAATAATAGCAAGGGTGTTAATTTCTAGGCCAATTCATATTACAATTCAGTGGTCGGTTGAAAAGACTAGAGTCGTTCCTAGGGCTAGGCTAGAGATGAAGATTGAGAGAACATAAAGGTTCATTAGTAGGGGAAGGATTTTAACCAACATGTTCGGGGTATGGGCCCGAAAGCTTATTTAGCTGACTCTACTAGAAAGTGGTGTAGTGGAAGCACTTAGAGTTTTGATCTCTAAAGGATGGGTTCAAGTCCCCTTTTTCTAAGGAGTCAGGGGGATTTTAACCCCCGTAGTTCACTCTATCAAAGTGGTCCTTTGGTGCTCAGGCATAACTCCTGGGGTTAAAACTGTGGCGGTAAGCCTGCAGTTGCGATGGGGAAGGAGATGTGTCAAAGGATTATAGCTAAAGTAAGGGGTAAAAAATTTTTCCAGATTAAGTGCATCAGTTGGTCGTATCGAAATCGGGGGTAGGAGGCTCGGACTCAGAGAAACACAATAGACAGTAAGGTGGTTTTAATACCAATATTTATAGCGGTTAGTTCAGGGAGGCCTGGGAAGTTTGAGGCTCCAAGGAACAAGATTGAAGAAAGGGTGTTTATAAATAGGATGTTGGCGTATTCGGCTAAAAAGAATAGCGCAAAAGGGCCCCCGGCATATTCTACGTTAAATCCGGACACTAATTCCGACTCTCCCTCAGTGAGGTCAAATGGGGCTCGATTGGTTTCTGCTAGGGTTGAGATGTATCATATTGCTGCTAAAGGTCAAGCTGGGGCGAGTAGTCAGATACTTTCTTGTGTGGTGGAGAACATTGATAGGGTAAAGCCCCCTGTAAATACAATAGTTGAAAGTAGAATAAGTCCCAGTGAGACTTCATAGGAGATGGTCTGGGCTACAGCTCGAAGGGCTCCAATTAAGGCATATTTGGAATTTGATGCTCACCCTGAGCCAAGAATTGAGTAGACAGCTAAGCTAGAGAGGGCTAGGATAAATAAAATTGTTAAGTTGAGGTCTGTTACTGGGAAAGGCAGGGGTAGGGGTGCTCACAGGGTTAGAGCAAGTGTTAGGGCTAAGGTTGGGGTGGCTAAAAATAAAAATGGAGAGGAGGTTGAGGGCCGGACAGGTTCTTTGATGAAGAGTTTAACTCCGTCTGCAATAGGTTGAAGGAGGCCATAGGGTCCTACAATATTTGGGCCTTTTCGGAGTTGCATGTAGCCTAGTACTTTTCGCTCAATTAGGGTGAGGAATGCTACAGCTAATAGTACAGGGACGATATAAGCCAAGGGGTTAATAATGTGAGTTAGTAGTGCATGAAACATAACTAGGGAGAGGATTTGAACCCCTGAAGGGGAGGCTTAGGCTCCCTGCATTTACCGGGCTCTGCCACCCTAGTATGGCCCTTGTCTTGGGCCGGGGTGGGCCCCCCTTTGGCTAATTTAGTTGTTTTCATTAGGTGGGGGTGAGGCGTGCTTGAAGTATTGGCCTCTTCGTTCCGGTCCTTTCGTACTAGGAAGGAAGGCTCCGTAGATAGAAACTGACCTGGATTACTCCGGTCTGAACTCAGATCACGTAGGACTTTAATCGTTGAACAAACGAACCCTTGATAGCGGCTGCGCCATCAGGATGTCCTGATCCAACATCGAGGTCGTAAGCCCTCTCGTCGATATGGACTCTGGGAGAGGATTGCGCTGTTATCCCTAGGGTAACTTGGTCCGTTGATCGGCCTTGGCCGGATCATTGTTGGTCAAAATTTTTGTGCCTTAGAACGGTAGTTCTTGGTTTCAGGGGTTTGTCCCTGTCCACTCGGGAGTTTTATTGTATTCCCGCGGTCGCCCCAACCGAAAATGTTTGTGCCATAGTTCTGTTTTCTTAGGGCATTTATTGTGTCCTTGTTTGAGAGTTGGTTAACATTTAAAGCTCCATAGGGTCTTCTCGTCTTACGTAGGCATGCTCGCTTCTGCACGAGCAGATCAGTTTCATTGACTGGGGTAAAGAGACAGTTAAACCCTCGTTTTGCCATTCATACAGGTCTTCATTTAAAAGACAATTGATTGCGCTACCTTCGCACGGTTAAAATACCGCGGCCGTTAAACTTTAGTCACGGGGCAGGCGGGACCTCCTATACGGGGGTGGGCAGGAGGCGATGTTTTTGGTAAACAGGCGAGGTTTAAGTTTGCCGAGTTCCTTTTCTTCCTTTAAGTCTTTCCTTTAGGTATGCACTCTTGTGTAAGGGTAACGGGGTGAAGATGTGTGTTTTTCTTGCTTTGGGGGCTGGGTGCAGGTCCCTCTGTTTTTGGGGCCGTTAATTGTCGGTGGAGAGTCCGATCCGACTTACGCTTGTGCTTGGAGAAGGTCATTCTTCTTATTACTCGTTCTAGCATGGTATATTTTATAGGTACATAAAAGGGCTCGATATTTTTAGGAGCGTAGGGGAGGTTAATAAAATGATAGGCTAGGAGAGGTTTGAGCTTTAACGCTTTCTATTCAGATGGCTGCTTTCAGGCCCACTGAAGCCTGTAGCCTTGAGTTGGATGTATCCCTTAGCTTTCTGGTAAGGTTGTGTCCTTTGTTAGGGAAGCTGTACCCTCCCTAACTAACTTCCATCACTAGCCCGTGGTCTTTGTAAGTTGAACTTTTGGATTGGGGGTGCGGCGGAGCTGAACTTCTATTCATTTCTCGGGCAACCAGCTATTACCTGACTCGATAGGTCTTTCACCTCTACTCAGAGCTCTTCCCACTCTTTTGCCACAGAGACGGGTTGGCCCAGAAGGCTGTCTCGGAGTAGCTCGTGCAGGTTTCGGGGTGTCAAACTAGAGTTCTCTATGCTTGGGTAAACTGACTAGATCATGATGCAAAAGGTACGAGGGATAGTCTCTGCTTTTATTTACTTGAGTGATTTTTTTCATTTCTCTTTCAGCTTTCCCTTGCGGTACTGTGTCTATAGCTTCAATTTTCCTTTTCAGTCGCCCTTACTGGGGAGGTCAAATGATTTAATTTATGGTTTTTGTTCTTTTGAAATTGGCTTATATTGGGTGGGTTGTTGTGTTGTTTGAGCTAGTTTTTTAGTTCAGGGTGATCCAACTTGCATGGATGTTTACTCGGTTAAGGGAGTCGCTTGACTATCTCGGCCACACCCTGGTTATTCCAAGTGCACCTTCCGGTACACTCACCATGTTACGACTTACCTCCCCTTGTGGCCATTTGGGTTGTTAATAACTAAATTGGGGGCTGTTGGGGAGAGTGACGGGCGGTGTGTGCGCGCTTCAGAGCCGGCTTCAATAATGCACTCTATTCTTTGTTTACTGCTAAATCCACCTTCTGGTTATCGTTTCAGAAATGCCTTTCGTAATGACCTAGTTTAGGTAATGTAGCCCATTTCTTCCTATCTCGTACGCTACACCTCGACCTGACGTTTTGAACAGTGTTCGTCTTGCTTACTGTGGCGCCCTCATGGGGTAAGCTGGCGGCGGTGGTATATAGGCGGGAGGAACAAGAGATAGTGAGGTTTAACGGGGATTATCGGTTCTAGAACAGGCTCCTCTAGGTGGGTCTGAAGCACCGCCAAGTCCTTTGGGTTTTAAGCTGCGCTCGTAGTCCCCTGGCGGATATCTTTTGTACTTTGATATCTAAGTTTACGGCTAGGCATAGTGGGGTATCTAATCCCAGTTTGTGTCCTAGCTATCGTGGGCTCTAGAGTATCTTAAAGCCACTTTCGTTGATGATGTTCGAACTTTTATGAGCGTATAACGGCTAGAAAAGTCTTTAGCTTTAGTGCAGGGGTGTCTATAACCACTCTTTACGCCGAGGCTGTCAGCTTGGGCCTCTCGTATAACCGCGGTGGCTGGCACGAGTTTTACCGGCCCTCTTAACCCTGGCTAAGTCAAGTTTTCACTTATGTATTAATGTCTATCACTGCTGAGGACCCTTAGGGGTGTGGCTAAGCAAGGTGTCTTGGGCTAGGTTTTGAGCCTGATACCGGCTCCTCGTTCCCGGTAGGGGGAGTGAGGGCATTCTCACGGGGTTGCGGATACTTGCATGTGTAAACTGGGTTAAAGCTGATAGTAAGATTAGGACCAAATCTTTGTGCTTACGGGACTTTTTAGGGCCCATCTTAACATCTTCAGTGTCATGCTTTAATTAAGCTACGCTAGC